TATCCTTATGCATGAAGATAATAAATTCGGTCGTTGTGGTCGGACTCTATTATGGATTTCTGACCACATTCTCCATAGGGCCCTCTTCTCTCTTCCTTCTCCGAGCTCGGGTTATGGAAGAAGGAACCGAGAAGGAGGTATCAGCAACAACTGGTTTTATTACGGGACAGCTCATGATGTTCATATCGATCTATTATGCGCCTCTGCATCTAGCATTGGGTAGACCTCATACAATAACTGTCCTAGTTCTACCGTATCTTTTGTTTCATTTCTTCTGGAACAATCACAAAAACTTTTTTTATTATGGATCTACTACCAGAAATTCAATGCGTAATCTCAGCATTCAATGTGTATTCCTGAATAATCTAATTTTTCAATTATTCAACCATTTCATTTTACCAAGTTCAACGTTAGCCAGATTAGTCAACATTTATATGTTTCGATGCAACAACAAGATGTTATTTGTAACAAGTAGTTTTGTTGGTTGGTTAATTGGTCACATTTTATTCATGAAATGGGTTGGATTGGTATTATTCTGGATACGGCAAAATCATTCTATTCGATCTAATAAGTACCTTGTGTCAGAATTGAGAAATTCTATGGCTCGAATCTTTAGTATTCTCTTATTTATCACCTGTGTCTACTATTTAGGCAGAATGCCGTCGCCTATTGTCACTAAGAAACTGAAAGAAACCTCAGAAATGGAAGAAAGGGGAGAAAGTGAGGAAGAAAGCGATGTAGAAACAACTTCCGAAACGAAGGAGACTAAACAGGAACAAGAGGGATCCGCCGAAGAAGACCCTTCCCTTTGTTCGGAAGAACAGGAAGATCCGGAAAAAATAGATGAAACGGAAGAGATCCGAGTGAATGGAAAGGAAAAAACAAAGGGGGAATTCCACTTTCACTTTAAAGAGACATGCTATAAAGATAGCCCAGTTTACGAAGATTCTTATCTTGATAGGTATCAAGATAATTGGGAATTGGGAAGACTTAAAGAAGAGAAAAATGAAAAGACTTATTTCTGGTTTGAAAAACCTCTTGTAACTTTTCTTTTCGATTATAAACGATGGAATTGTCCATTGCGATATATAAAAAATGATCGGTTTGAAAATGCTGTACGAAATGAAATGTCACAATATTTTTTTTATACATGTCCAAGTAATGGGAAAAAAAAAATATCTTTTACATATCCACCTAGTTTATCGACTTTTTCGGAAATGATAGAACGAAAAATGTCTTTGTACACGACAAAAAAATTATCCCATGAAGACCTGTATAATTATTGGGTTTATACCAATGAACAAAAAAAATACAACTTGAGCAATGAATTAATAAGTCGAATAAAAGTTCTAGAAAAAGAAAAAAAAGAAAAGGGGTTTTTTTCTCTAGATATGCTCGAAAAAAGGACTAGATTTTGCAATCACGAGAATGAACAAGAATGCTTGACCAAAACATATGATCCTTTATTGAGCGGACCATGCCGTGGAGCAATAAAAAAATTTGATTTACGTACAATTATGAATGATTTAATCCCTTATATGGAAGATTCCATAAAAAGTCTTTGGATAAATAAGATCCATGAGCTACTTTCTAATAATTTACGAGAATTTGAACATCAAAAGAATTCACTTGATGGTGGTAAATCATTTTTTAATTATATTGGTAATTCCTTAACTTCATTTTCTTTTGAATTTACACCCAATTTTTCTTTGAAAAACTGTTATTTATTGGCAGAACAAAGAAAAATTGATTCAGAAAGTCAAGCAAAATCTTTGAAATTTATATTCGATATAATTACAATTGATCCAAATAATCAAACAACAACTAGAAATAAATCTATTGGAATAGAAGAAATCAGTAAAAAGGTCCCTCGATGGTCATATAAATTGACCAATGTTCTGGAAGAACAGGAGGAAGAAAATGAGGAAAAATCGACGGAAGATCATGAAATTCGTTCAAGAAAAGCCAAACGTGTGGTAATTTATACTGATAATGAGAATAATACCAATTCTATTACTAATACGAATAATACTAGTAATAGTGATCAAGCAGAAGAGGTGGCTTTGATACGCTACTCGCAACAATCAGATTTTCGTAGAGATATAATAAAAGGATCCATGCGTACTCAAAGACGTAAAACAGTTACTTGGGAAATGTTTCAAGCAAATGCGCATTCCCCACTTTTTTTGGATCGAATAGACAAAACATTTTTTTTTTCTTCTTTTGATATCTCTGAAATGATGAATCTCGTTTTTAGGAATTCGGTCGAGAGAGAACCGGAATTGAAAATTTCCAATTTTGAGGAGGAAGAGACAAAAGAAAAGAAAAAAAAAAACGAGGAGAAAAAAGAGGAAAATGAACGTATAGCAATATCAGAAACTTGGGATAACATTATATTTGCTCAAGCAATAAGAGGTTCGATGTTAGTAACCCAATCCTTTCTTAGAAAATACATTGTATTGCCTTCATTGATAATAGCTAAAAATATTGGTCGTATGTTATTATTCCAATTCCCTGAGTGGTATGAGGATTTGAAGGAATGGAATAGAGAAATGCATGTTAAATGTACCTATAATGGTGTTCAATTATCGGAAACAGAATTTCCCAAAGATTGGTTAACAGACGGTATTCAGATAAAGATTCTATTTCCTTTCTCTCTTAAACCTTGGCGAAGATCTACAATACGATCTCATCATAGAGATCCAATGAAAAAAAAAGGAAAAAAAGAAAATTTTTGTTTTTTAACAATTTGGGGAATGGAAGCAGAAGTTCCTTTTGGTTCTCCCCGAAAACGACCTTCTTTTTTTGAACCCATTTATAAAGAACTCCAAAAAATAATTAGAAAAATAATTAGAAAAGTAAAAAATAATTTTTTTTTCTTTCTAAAAGTTTTTAAAGAAAAAAAAAGATGGGTTATCAAAATAGTTCTAGTTATAAAACAAAAAATGAAGGAATTTGAAAAAATAAACCCTATTTTCTTATTTGAATTGAGGAGGGTAAAAGTATATAAACCGAATGAAAATGTAAGAGATTCTAAAATAAATAATAAGATTATTCGCGAATCGGCCATTCGAATTCGATCCATGAATTGGGCAAATTACTCACTCATAGAAAAAAAAATAAAGGATCTTGCTGATAGGACAGTCACAATCAGGAATCAAATAGAACTAGAACGAATCACAAAAGACAATAAAAAAATAGTTCTAACTTGTGATGATAAAAAATCGGAATCACGGAAACATATTTTGCAGATATTTAAAAGAAAAAAGATCCGATTTATACGTAAATTAAAATTTTTTATGAAATCATTCATTGAAAAAATATACATAGATATCTTTCTAAGTATGATTACTATTTTTAGGATCAATGCACAATTTTTCTTTGAATCAACAAAAAAAATTATCACAAAATCGATTTACAACGATGAAACAAATCGAGAAGGAATTGATGAAACAGATCAAAATACAATGAACTTTATTTCGACTATAAAAAAATCGTTTTATAATACTAATATCAGTAATAATAATTCAAATATTTATTATTATTCAAATATTTATTATTATAATTATGATTTATCCTCCTTGTCCCAAGCATATGTATTTTACAAATTATCACAAACCCAATTACTTAACAAGTATCACTTGAGATCTGTACTTCAATATCCCAGGACCCATTCTTTTATTAAGGATAAAATCAAGGATTATTGTATGACACGAAGAATATTTGATTCCAAATCAAAGCAAAAGAAAATTTATAAGTCTGGGAAAAATGAATGGAAAAACTGGTTAAAGGGCCATTATCAATACAATTTATCTCAGACAAAATGGTCTCGATTAGTACCTCAAAAATGGCGAAATAGAATCAACCAACGTTCTACGATTCAAAATAAAAACTCAATTAAATTTGATTCACATAAAAAAGAAAAAGACCAATTAATTCATTACATGAAACAAAATTACTATGCGGTGGTAGTGGATTCATTGACGAGTCAAAAAGAAAAATTTAAAAAACACTACAGATATTCTCTTTTATCACATAAATATATGAATTATGGGAATAGGAAGGACTCATATATTTATGAATCAACATTACAAGTAAAAGGAGACCAAGAAATTCCATACAATTTCAATACACTGAAACCCGAATCATTTTATGTATTGGTAAGTATAGCTATTAGTAATTATTTAGAAAAGGAATATATTATTGCTACACATAAAAATCTGGATAGAAAATATTTTGATTGTAGAATTCTCCATATTTGTCTTAGAAAAAATATCGACATTGAGACCTGGACCAATACGCATATCAGCACCAAAATTGAGAAAAATACTAAGACTGAAAACAAAATTATCAAAAAATTGAAAAAAAAAGATATTTTTTCTAAGACAATTCATCAAGGAATTAAACCATCCCATCAAAAAAAACACTTTTTTGATTGGATGGGAATGAATCAAGAAAAGGTTTATCGTACCATATCAAATCTAGAACCCCGGTTCTTCCCAGAATTTGTGCCACTTTTTGATGCATATAAGATTAAACCATGGATCATACCGATCAAATTACTTCTTTTTAATTTTAATTTCTATGAAAATATTAGTCAAAAAAAAAGAATCAACATAAATCAAAATAAAAAAAAAAATCTTCAGATATCATCTAATCAAAAAGAATATCTTAAATTAGAAAATTCCAACCAAGAAAAAAACGAACAACAGGGACAAGAAAATCTTGGATCAGATCTACGAAAACAAAACAAAAAAAAAAATGTTGAAGACAATTACGCGGGATCAGACATTAAAAAAGGTAAAAAGAAAAAACAATCCAAGAAAAAGAAGGAAGCAGAACTAGATTTCTTCCTGAAAAAATATTTCCTTTTTCAATTAAGATGGGATGACTCCTTGAATCAAAGAATGATCAATAATATCAAGGTATATTGTCTCCTACTTAGACTGATAAATCCAAGGAAAATTGCTATATCCTCGATTCAAAGAGGAGAGATGCATCTGGATGTAATGCTAATTCAGAAAGATCTAGCTCTTACAGAATTGATAAAAAAGGGAGTATTGATTATCGAACCGATTCGTTTATCTATAAAAAGGGATGGAAAATTTATTATATATCAAACCCTAGGTATTTCATTGATCGATAAAATTAAGTACCAAACTAAGAGAAAATGCATAAAAAAAAGATATGTTGATAAGAAGAATTTTGATAAATCCGTTGCAAGACACGGCAATATGCTTGTGTATGGAGACAAAAGTAATTATGATTTCTTTGTTCCTGAAAATATTCTATCTCCTAGACGTCGTAGAGAATTGAGAATTCTAATTTGTTTTAATTCTCGTAATTGGAATTTTGTGGATAGAAATCCAGTATTTTGCAATGAAAACAACATAAGAAACTCTGGAAAATTTTTGAATGAAGACAAACATTTTAATACTAATACAGATACAAATAAATTCATTAAATGCAAATTGTTTCTTTGGCCCAATTACCGATTAGAAGATTTAGCTTGTATGAATCGCTATTGGTTTAATACCAATAATGGCAATCGTTTCAGTATGTCAAGGATATATATGTATCCACAATTCATAATTTGTTAATAGTATATTTCCTATATATCTGTGATATTTTTCGGTAGATGAAAGCCGAAAGATATACATATACGCTATATTACATTCTGGTACATAACACGAATCTAATGGCGTATCAACTCAATTGGATCTAGGACGAAATCGGCAGAATCTTTTTAGGTACAAAGAAATCATTCTCTTCCATGAATGTAGAAATGTATTTTCTCTTTCTTTTCTATCCAAATCAAATTTTCAATTTGATTTGGATAGAAAAGAAAGAGAAAATAGGAAAAAATCCAAATTTTTGTGTGTACTAGATTAAAATAACTGGCATAAAGATTATTATTTTTATTTTTCCTGATCGATTCGGTAAAGTAAAATAAATCCATGGGAAAAAAGATAGAAAAATTCTTTTATGATCAAAAATTCATTCATCTCAGTTATTTCACAAGAAGAAAAAGAAGAAAACAAGGGTTCTGTTGAATTTCAAGTATTAAGTTTCACCAGTAAGATACGTAGACTTACTTCACATTTGGAATTGCACAAAAGAGATTTTTTATCCCAAAGAGGTCTACGAATAATTCTGGGAAAACGTCAACGACTCCTGGCTTATTTGTCAAAGAAAAATAGAGTCCGTTATAAGAAATTAATGGATCAGTTGGATATTCGGGAGCCAAAAACTCGTTAATTTAATCGTTTGAATTTTTTTTTTTTTAGTTATTTTATTAGATTTTTCATTTTGATGAACCTCGTTTTGAGGAATTCGTGGAATAATGAATTAAGGAAGAAAAAATATGACTATACCGGCTACAAGAAAAGATCTCATGATAGTAAATATGGGTCCTCACCACCCATCAATGCATGGTGTTCTTCGACTGATCGTTACTCTCGATGGTGAAGATGTTATTGATTGTGAACCCATATTGGGATATTTACACAGAGGGATGGAAAAAATAGCAGAAAACCGAACAATTATACAATATCTTCCTTATGTAACACGTTGGGATTATTTAGCTACTATGTTCACAGAGGCAATAACGGTAAATGCACCAGAACAATTGGAAAATGTTCAAGTACCTCAGAGAGCCAGTTATATCAGAGTAATTATGCTGGAGCTGAGCCGTATAGCTTCTCATTTGTTATGGCTTGGCCCTTTTATGGCGGATATCGGTGCACAGACTCCTTTTTTCTATATTTTCAGAGAGAGAGAATTGTTATATGATTTATTCGAAGCCGCCACAGGTATGCGAATGATGCATAATTATTTCCGCATCGGAGGAGTAGCTGCTGATCTACCTCATGGCTGGATAGATAAATGTTTGGATTTCTGCGATTATTCTTTAACTGGAGTTGTTGAATATCAAAAACTTATTACACGGAATCCCATTTTTTTGGAACGAGTTGAAAGAGTGGGCATTATTGGTGGAGAGGAAGCAATAAATTGGGGTTTATCAGGACCAATGTTACGAGCTTCTGGAATCCAATGGGATCTTCGTAAGGTTGATCATTATGAGTGTTACAATGAATTCGATTGGGAAGTCCAATGGCAAAAAGAAGGAGATTCATTAGCTCGTTATTTAGTACGAATAGGTGAAATGGGGGAATCTATAAAAATTATTCAACAGGCTCTAGAAGGAATTCCTGGAGGTCCCTATGAGAATTTAGAAGTCCGACGCTTTGATAGAGCAAAAAATTCCGAATGGAATGATTTTGAATATAGATTTATTAGTAAAAAACCTTCACCCAATTTTGAATTGTCGAAACAAGAACTTTATGTCAGAGTAGAAGCCCCAAAAGGAGAATTAGGAATTTATTTGATAGGGGATAATAGCATTTTCCCCTGGAGATGGAAAATTCGTCCACCCGGTTTCATCAATTTGCAAATTCTTCCTCAGCTAGTTAAAAGAATGAAATTGGCTGATATCATGACAATACTAGGTAGTATAGATATCATTATGGGAGAAGTTGATCGTTGAAATGATAATTGATACGACAGAAGTACAAGCTATCAATTCTTTTTCTACATTGGAATCCATAAAAGAAATCTATGGACTCATATGGATGTTTGTATCCATTTTTACCCTTATATTTGGAATCATAATAGGGGTACTAGTAATTGTGTGGTTAGAAAGAGAAATATCTGCAACGATACAACAACGTATTGGGCCTGAATATGCTGGTCCGTTGGGAATTCTTCAAGCTCTAGCAGATGGGACTAAATTACTTTTTAAGGAGGACCTACTCCCATCTAGGGGGGATATTCGTTTATTTAGTGTCGGACCGTCTATAGCGGTCATATCAATTCTACTAAGTTATTTAGTAATTCCTTTTGGGTACCGCCTTGTTTTAGGTGATCTCAGTATAGGTGTTTTTTTATGGATCGCCATTTCAAGTATTGCCCCTATTGGGCTTCTTGTGTCAGGATATGGATCGAATAATAAATATTCTTTTTCAGGTGGTCTACGAGCTGCTGCTCAATCTATTAGTTATGAAATACCATTAACTCTATGTGTGTTATCAATATCTCTACGTGTGATTCGTTGGAACATGAACTTTTACCTCTTTCCTAGAAATAAATAAAGAAAAGAGGTTGAATGTATTGAATAGATATTTTTTTTTTATTCATCGATGAGTTAAACCCGATAGTTATATGAGTGAAACAAAACTGCTTATAAATTTGCAGTAAGAAGAGAAAATCTCATTCCCTATGTACAAGAATGAAGTTAAAGTAAACATAAGCAGCATAAACTGTTTACCCCAAGATTGAGATTCTTTGATTAGTCATCATATCTTGAAGCGGGTGCAAAAGATCAACTGTATGGAGTTTCCGCTACTGCCTTGTATGTATTAACATAGCGGGGATCAATCAAAAATCGGTGGACAGTTAGGAACACCAAGGTACACAAAGGATTAGTAATGGGGATAATGTAAGGTATCAAAAAAAGAGATATTTCTGCATAAAACGAATCATAATAAGGGCTTTAAGTTGGTAGAAATGATCAAGAAGTACCTCCCTACGATTCCGATCTCGAGTATGCTCCTATTCACTGATTAAAGAAATGACTATCAAGAACGAATTAATCCTTTATTTTTTTTCTAAATACCTTCTTCTGAGACAGAAGAACAGGAACAAAAGAAATGGAATGCAATAATCGAATGAATGAATAAAAATTTTTATAAAATAAAAAAAGATCTTTATTTATTCTTTCTTTCCTATATCCGTATTCATACATACGGAATTCTTATCATGATTCATGAACTAATATATATATATTGATAACGAATATTTTATTGAAAGATTAAGTTATTACCGAACAAAGAAAAATTATCATTATAAGGATGAGATCAATTCGAAAGCACTTTTTTTCTTATTCTAGCGGACAGAATTCCATTGGTTTAATTTGGGACTCTCCGATGTATCTTTATTTGATCTATCCTCCAAAGAGGGCGAAAATACCGAACCAGTCCTTACATTTATTTGTGGCCATAGAGGAGCCGTATGAAGCTGAAGTTTCATGTACGGTTTTGTAATAGCGATGGGAACAGTGATGTTATTATCGACTATGATTATCTAATAGTTCAAGTACAGTTGATATAGTTGAAGCACAGTCAAAATATGGTTTTGGGGGGTGGAATCTGTGGCGTCAACCTATAGGGTTTATTGTTTTTCTAATTTCTTCTCTAGCCGAATGTGAGAGATTGCCATTTGATTTACCGGAAGCAGAGGAGGAATTAGTAGCAGGTTATCAAACCGAATATTCAGGTATCAAATTTGGTTTATTTTATATTGCTTCTTACCTAAATCTATTACTTTCTTCATTATTTGTAACAGTTCTTTACTTGGGTGGGTGGAATTTTTCTATTCCGTACATATCTATTCCTGAACTTTTCGGAATAAATAAAATGGCCGGAGTTTTTGGAATGACAATTGGTATCTTTATTACATTAGCTAAAGCTTATTTGTTTCTGTTTATTCCTATCACAACAAGATGGACTTTGCCTAGGATAAGAATGGACCAACTATTAAATCTTGGATGGAAATTTCTTTTACCTATTTCTTTAGGTAATCTATTATTGACAACTTCTTCCCAACTTGTTTCACTATAAATAAGAAAATACGATAACGATATTCCAGATTCATAACCTCTTTCAAACAAGAGAAAGAAACATAAATTTATTCCTGGATATTTACAATATGTTCTCTATGGTGACCGGGTTCATGAATTATAGTCAACAAACAATACGAGCTGCAAGGTATATTGGTCAAAGTTTCGTAATTACCTTATCCCACACAAATCGTTTACCTATAACTATTCAATATCCTTATGAAAAATCGATCACATCAGAACGTTTCCGTGGTCGAATCCACTTTGAATTTGATAAATGTATTGCTTGTGAAGTATGTGTTCGTGTATGCCCGATAGATCTACCCGTTGTTGATTGGAGATTTGAAAGAGATATTAAAAAAAAACAATTGCTTAATTATAGTATTGATTTTGGGGTCTGTATATTTTGTGGTAATTGTGTCGAGTATTGTCCAACAAATTGTTTATCAATGACTGAAGAATATGAACTTTCTACTTCTGATCGTCACGAATTGAATTATAATCAAATTGCTTTGGGTCGGTTACCAATGTCAATAATTGGAGATTACACAATTCAAACAGTTATGAATTCGACTCAAATCAAAATAGACAAAGATAAACCCTTTGATTCAAGAACGATTACCAATTACTAAGATTTTTTTTTGATATAAAAGACCCAAGCTCTTTTTATTTTGTTTGGTCAGTAACTACAAATAATAACAAATAATTATTGATTGTTGAGAATTATTCTTTGATTTAAACTGAGAATCTATTTTTCGTGATGATTTCGAAATATATAATCCCCATTACTCTTTTCTCGATAATTTTATCTATATCTACATTAATCCATATAAAAAAAAGTTTTAATTCAATTAGGAATGTATCATATACAAGAAAAAAAAGGGGTAACCCCTTTTCCTTTCCTGGACCATTCAGTAAGGTCATGAAATATTTCGACTTATTTATTAATTTATCATTTTAATAATGGATTTACCTGGACCAATACATGATATTCTTGTAGTATTTTTGGGATTAGTTCTTGTATTAGGAGGTCTGGGAGTAGTATTACTTACCAATCCCATTTTTTCTGCCTTTTCGTTGGGATTGGTTCTTGTTTGTATATCCTTATTCTATATTCTATCGAATTCCTGTTTTGTAGCTGCCGCGCAGCTCCTTATTTATGTTGGAGCCATAAATGTCTTAATCATATTTGCTGTAATGTTCATGAATGGTTCAGAATATTCCAATGATTCCTATTTTTGGACCATTGGAGATGGGGTTACTTCACTGATTTGTACAAGTATTCTTTTTTCACTAATTACTATTATCCCAGATACGTCATGGTACGGAATTTTTTGGACTACAAGATCAAGCCAGATTATAGAACAGGACCTAATAAGTAACATTCAACAAATTGGGATTCATTTATCAACAGATTTTTATCTTCCGTTTGAACTCATTTCCATAATTCTTTTAGTTTCCTTGATAGGTGCAATTACTATGGCTCGTCAATAATAAATACTTAGAATTAAATTCTAAGATTTATAAATTCTAAGATTTATAAATTCTAAATAAATAAAATAAATGGAAAGGTTTAAGGTTTTTATAAGGTTTTTAATTAAACCTATCTATTGCCAATACCTTCTTTTATTCTGTAATCGTTCTATTCTAATCAATCGAATCGGTTGAATTGTTGTTCATATTGAAATGAATCGAGATTGATAAGGAGTTAGTCAATGATGTTCGAGCATGTACTTTTTTTGAGTGTCTATTTATTCTCTATCGGTATCTATGGATTGATCACAAGTCGAAAGATGGTTAGAGCACTTATGTGTCTTGAGCTTATACTCAATTCGGTTAATATCAATCTCGTAACATTTTCTGATATATTTGATAATCGCCAATTAAAAGGCGACATTTTCTCAATCTTTGTTATAGCTGTTGCGGCGGCTGAAGCAGCTATTGGGCTGGCTATTGTTTCATCAATCCATCGTAACAGAAAATCAACTCGTATCAATCAATCGAATTTGTTGAATAATTAGTTATGATCATAAGATACATAATATCACATAGAATATTAATCTATTAGATATTCTATTATATTAAATATTTAATAATATAAAAAAAATATATTAAATACATATATAAAATATCAATTTATTTATAAATTGATATTTTATATTAAATTTTAATTTATTCTAATCTAATTTTATTAGAATTAATATATTATTATTATTAATTTTATTATAATTATCATATTATTATATAATATCTTATATAATACCTTATATAATAATTAATATACTTATTTATTTTTATTATTATTTTTGTTTTTTTTTTTATTATTATTATTATATTATTATATATATATAATATTATTATAAATATATATAAAATATATAAAATATATACTAAATATATATATATATATTTAGTATTGAATTAATTTACTATTGAATAATAAATATTTTCATATTGAATAAATACTTTGAATTAATATTGAAATATTGACCAATTTGTTGGTCAATTTGAATTCACATGTGCAACTCGCATGATCATGGTTGTTGAAAGAGAAATCAAAGTCTCTTGGCCCTTTCTCATGAACAGATTTAGAAATATATTGATTCTTAAAATTTTGATAAACCACTGCTTCGTCTGGTGTCTACAATATAAATGTATGATTCATTTACTACTAATTTTATTTTACCAGATCGAAAATTTTTTATTCTCAAAACTGGAATTTATAGATCCAATGTCACATTCAGTAAAAATTTATGATACATGTATAGGGTGTACTCAATGTGTACGAGCCTGCCCAACAGATGTATTGGAAATGATACCTTGG